GGGAGCCTGTACAATTACAGGGGGAATGTTCAGTACCGATTCTTATAGTACTGTTCGGGGTGTGGATAAGCTAATTCCTGTGGATGTCTATTTGCCGGGTTGTCCACCTAAACCGGAGGCCATTATAGATGCTATAACAAAACTTCGTAAGAAAATATCTCGAGAAATCTATGAAGATCAAATTAGGTCTCAACGGGAGAATAGGTTTTTTACTACCAACCACAAGTTTTTTGTTGGGCGCAGTGCTCATACTGGCAATTATGATCAAGGATTACTCTATCAACCACCATTTCCTTCAGAGAGTATCTCTGAAACATTTTTCAAATACAAAAGTTCAGTATCCTCCCCAAAAGTAGTGAATTAGGCAGATCCTTTTGTACAAAATGAAATTCAAATAATATGTACAAAAGAAAATAATAAAGAGCAAGTCAATCTTCCAAAATTTCATCGTAATTATAAATGGGAAATACTTATACAAATCAAAATGGAAAATGCGGGAGAGATAAAAAAATGCAGGGTCGTTTGTCTGCTTGGCTAGTCAAACATGAGCTAGTTCATAGATCTTTGGGCTTCGATTACCAAGGAATAGAGACTTTACAAATAAAGCCCGAGGATTGGCATTCCATTGCTGTCATTTTATATATATATGGTTACAATTATCTACGTTCCCAATGTGCCTATGATGTAGCACCGGGAGGGCTGTTAGCTAGTGTGTATCATCTTACAAGAATAGAGTATGGTATAGATCAACCTGAAGAGGTATGCATAAAAGTATTTGTCCCAAGGAAAAATCCTAGAATTCCCTCTGTTTTCTGGGTTTGGAAAAGTGCGGATTTTCAAGAAAGGGAATCTTATGATATGTTGGGAATCTCTTATGATAATCATCCGCGTTTGAAACGTATCTTAATGCCCGAAAGTTGGATAGGATGGCCTTTACGTAAAGATTATATTGCCCCCAATTTTTATGAAATACAAGATGCTTATTAAAAGTGAAATAAAATAATAAAAATCGAATCCCCACTTCTACAACTCCGTATATTCTGTACGTTTTCTTATAGATCAGACAAAGTAATTGAAGTTAAATCAGACAGAATAATCGAGGTCTCATTTATATTAATTCTTTTTTTATGGCATTTATATTAATTATTATGAATGGACTAAATAATAAAAAAATACATACAAAAAGAAAATACAAAAAGAATAATAAAACGTGTAGGGACTCATTGACATTCTAAAAATTGTAAGATACTTAGTTAATTTCGGCTGAGACGAGCCAATAGGATGAACTAAAAAAGTTCTGCATCATGAACTATGTACCGCGCCACAGCAACATCCCTTGATATGCCCCTTAAAAAGTAACACAGAAAGAAATGAACAAAATATGACCGAAAAGGATTCTAGTTGTAATAATCTGTCTGAGAGGAATTTGGACTATTCCTCAACTTTCCCTAAACTAGACTTTTGGGTATTTCAACCAACTAATTTGACCTTTTGAATATGCATGAAGTATTAACATTCTTTTGGGGAGCACGGTAACGGTAGTAAAATAAAGAAAAAATCGAAAAATTTCTTTTACATACTTTATATACATTTATATACAATAGACATAGGGTATACGTATATTCTTTACTCATCTAGAAAGAGTATATCTCCCTAGATGGATCAAAATGTATGATGATCTAGACTACTAATGAATATGTATATGTATGTTGACTCATATTCATTTTAATGAATTAATAGATACTTATACAAATTTATCATGTGCCAGGAACCAGATTTGAACTGGTGACACGAGGATTTTCAGTCCTCTGCTCTACCAGCTGAGCTATCCCGACCATTCTTGACGCATCATCTTCATTTTAAGAGACTACTTGAATGTATGTCAACTAAAAAGAAAAAGACGCAAAAAAAATATTACTATTACAAATACAAAGGATTATCCATGTCCTGAAATTTCTTGGATCTTCAAAAAAAAGACTTTGTAAGTTTTATATTCAGTACGAGTTATGTATTTTTAATCATTCCAATGAGGATATTCATTGCTCAAAGATAAGATGTGCATTTCATTTGTACGTTTACCAGAGATAAAAGATCCAAAAATTTTACGAGTATCATATCAATTCCATTCCATATTCCACATATTCCAAAACTTGTGATAAGAATATGATAAGAACAAGTAAGAAAAAAAATTCCGCTCAGATCGGTTTGTGAAAGAATATAATGAATAAGAAACATAAGGAGTTTGGAAGGAGTTTGGAACCACTAAAAAATAAAGTATATAGGATAAAAAATTAGGGAATTCAAGGGGCCTTTTGGGGATAGAGGGACTTGAACCCTCACGATTTCTAAAGTCGACGGATTTTCCTATTACTATAAATTTCATTGTTGTCGGTATTGACATGTGGAGCGGGACTCTATCTTTATTCTCGTCCGATTAATCATTAAAGATCTATTAGACTAGGATGGAATGAATGATTTGATCAATTAATATTCTTTCTTCAACGTTGAATCAATTCACATATTTCATTTGTCATATATATTAATAAAAAAAGCAATAAACAATTTTCATCTATTAGTGTATATAAATTGATAGTGGATAGAAATTAATAAAAAAAATAGACGGAGTCGTTATTAATCATTTGAGATAGTATTTCAGTACGTATATAGAGATAGATAGGTTTATCCTTGATCCTTTCTTTTCTGGAGTTTTGATAGAAGGATTCCTTTACTAACGAAACGAAATGCCGTTAACTCCATTCGTTAGAACAGCTTCCATTGAGTCTCTGCACCTATCCTTTGATTTTTCTCGCTTTCTGAACTCTTCTTTGTTTTCGGAAAACAGGATTTGGCTCAGGATTGCCCATTGTTAATTCCAGGGTTTCTCTGAATTTGAAAGTTCTCACTTGGTAGGTTTTTCCATACCAAGGCTCAATCCAATTAAGTCCGTAGCGTCTACCAATTTCGCCATACCCCCCTTTTTTTTCATTTCCATTATGAAAATTATGCCGGAACTGTTGAATTCATTAGATATCAATTCCTATAACGAAAAATGTTTCCTTTTCATTTTCATTGATTTGTTTTATAGTTTCTTTCATCTGTATAGGATACCCACATTTGTTCCAATCCGAAATAATTCTACCATTTCTGTATTCGCAATTCAATATAGATGGTATACCACATATATAATCTATTATGGTCCCCCTTTCTATCATTTTTATCATACAATTTGAAATACTCGAACGGTCGATTCTTTTTGTTTTTTCGTCTTAGTTTTCACCTTTCTGATTGAAGGGAATGTTTCATTATGATCTGTATTCGACCCTTCTCTTTCTTTCATTTTTATTCTGATCTTTTTTCCTTAGGGCGAACGATTGAACATAACGAAAATGGGAATTTTTTTTATTTTTTTTTTTCATTTTTCATATTTATTCATATTTATAATTATAGAATTATATTATCTATATTTTTATTATATTATTTGATTATTTGAATATTATTAAATTTTAGTATTTTTTCTTTATTATTTTTGAATATTCCAATTTTCGAATTTTTTCTTTTTATACTTTATTATATTATTATTCTATTATTCAATATCAATATAAGTATTTTATTATAAGTATTTTATTGAATTCCTATGCATGCACAATTTATGTTATGTGAGCCCGCTTAGCTCAGAGGTTAGAGCATCGCATTTGTAATGCGATGGTCATCGGTTCGATTCCGATAGCCGGCTTTTCTTTTACCCTATTTGGATTTTTTCCATAATTGATAATATCTTTTTGAAATCAAAGAATATCGAAAAGAAAAGGCTTTTTCCCTTTTCTTTTTCCAAGAGTCACCGATCTATTATGTCATAATAGGAACTCTCCATTTTGAATCAAAATTGGAGTAGTTCCAATCTCCATAAACCAAATCAAGAAAAGAACTTTTTTTGATTTCTATTTTTTTGAAATATATCTATTCTATTAATTTAATTGTATATATATGTATATATATATACAATAGAAAAACAATAGAAAAAATGAAGGTTCTGATATTGATATAATTTATCTAATTATTCTTTCTTTGCAGTACAATACTTTAGTTTAGTTTTAATTTAGGTTTATGAAATTAAACAAAGGAGTCTTTATGTCACGTTACAGAGGGCCTCGTTTCAAAAAAATACGTCGTCTGGGGTCTTTACCTGGACTAACTACTAAAAGGCCTAGAGCCGGAAGCGATCTTAGAAACCAATCACGCTCCGGTAAAAAATCTCAATATCGTATTCGTTTAGAAGAAAAACAAAAATTGCGTTTTCATTATGGTCTTACAGAACGACAAATGCTTAAATACGTTCGTATCGCCAGAAAAGCGAAAGGTTCAACCGGCCGGGTTTTACTACAATTACTTGAAATGCGGTTGGATAACATACTTTTTCGATTGGGTATGGCTTCGACTATTCCTCAAGCCCGCCAATTCGTTAACCATAGACATGTTTTAGTTAATGGTCATATAGTAGATATACCAAGTTATCGCTGCAAACCCCAAGATATTATTAAAGCGAGGGATGAACAAAAGTCGAAAACTCTGATTCAAAATTTTCTTGATTCACCCCCCCGTGAGGAATTGCCAAAACATTTGACTCTTCACCCATTCCAATATAAAGGATTAGTCAATCAAATAATAGATAGTAAATGGATTGGTTTGAAAATAAATGAATTGCTGGTTGTAGAATATTATTCTCGTCAGACTTAATAACTAAAATAACAAAGTTTCGGAAAATTTTTATTCCTTGCCAACTATTTCTAGTATTTTCTGTATAACAAAAATGAAAAATAGAGTGGAGAATTCATATAAAGTTGGAATAATGGTATCCGTTGTTATTTGTGTTATTTGATACATTGTAGTCAGTAACAGTGGTGAATTAGCTAAAGAAAGGTGCTGCGGAAAGAGAGGGATTCGAACCCTCGGTAAACAAAAGCCTACATAGCAGTTCCAATGCTACGCCTTGAACCACTCGGCCATCTCTCCTACATAATGATTATGGCCCAGAAACCGAGTTATGAGTTATTCATATTCGATTTTTTTTTGATAAGCACATACAATCACTTCTAAATAGAAAAACTTTTTATCACAAAAAACTTCCGGAGGATAAAGAGAATTTTAATGCGTCTGTTTTTACGTTATTTCGTACTTTCCTGTACAATTTGACTTTGTTTGTGGGATTATTTCTCACAATAGGTAATTAAATTAAAGAATTCATTTATACACACACCTATGCCTAGATCTCGAATAAATGGAAATTTTATTGATAAGACCTTTTCAATTGTAGCCAATATCTTATTACAAATAATTCCGACAACTTCGGGAGAAAAAGAGGCATTCACCTATTACAGAGATGGTGCGATTTGATTATCTTTTTTTTATTTAGTATTATTTTTTATTGCTCTCAGTCTTAGGAGAAAGGCACATTCTTCGGATAGAAAAAAATTGAAAAAAATCTACGCTTGCTGAAGGTGAAGTTTAAAACAATTAATTCCTTCTGTCGTGTATCCCCGATTAATGCAGCCTCATATGCTTCCATTTTCTATTTTTAGTATTAAGCAAAAGGTTCTACCTATACCTATGGCTTAGGTCAACCCTACTCCATTAGTACCAATAGGCGGCATGATGGAAGAAGCACTACGCCTACGAATCAACAACACGAAAACTTTGTTAAAAATTATCCCCTTCCTTATTTATCGGGATCGGGACTAACAAGAATGGTTGGGACAAACAAACATCCATCTCGTTCGTATTTTGGATATCCGTATAACCATTGAAGACTGTTGAAGTGCCTAATTCCTGGAAATTAAGCGACGTTGAGGACAAAGAAATTGTTGAAGTTACCATTTTTTTATCCAATACCAATATACTTGATGTTAAGAAAAGACCTTTTACAGGAAGGTTGGCTAGAGATTTCGTGTAAAAACACTAGCCCTGCTCAGTTGATAATGAGAATATTGCAATCTTTTTTGATTCTATGTATTTTTATCATTATGCACATAAAGGAGGAGCCGTATGAGATGAAAATCTCACGTACGGTTCTGGAGCGGAGATTCTTCGAACTGAATGACGACCGTAACGGATGTCGGCTCAATCCGAAGGAAATTATGCGGAAGCTTTAGAGAATTATTATGAAGCTATGCGACTAGAAATTGATCCCTATGATCGAAGTTATATACTTTATAACATAGGCCTTATCCACACAAGTAACGGAGAACATACGAAAGCTTTGGAATATTATTTTCGGGCACTAGAACGAAACCCGTTCTTACCACAAGCTTTTAATAATATGGCCGTGATCTGTCATTACGTGCGACTATCTCCACTATAGAAAGAAAAAAAAAAAAAAAGAAAGAGCGAATCCACTAAGAAATACTATAACTATAAAAAAGGCTTTCTACATATATACATTGTCCAAAACAACGATTTTTATCAGCTGTAGTAAAGAAAGAAACTTCATAGAAGTCGAAATATGAAGAAATAGATATGCCTAGATACTTTATTCTATGGATAAAGGATCTAATTGATAGAGGAAGCGCCGTAAAGATCAATTATAGAGGTTTTGGGCCGATACAATAAGAACTGCTTACTTAATATTAATATTATGATAGAAAAGTATTATGATATACTATGATATAGAAAGTTAGGAATCCACTTATGTAATAGAGTTGATCCCCTAAAATTTGGAGCAGCGGTGTAGTATCAGATCCCAAAGATAGTAAGTCTTTTCTTTCTTATGAAGAAAAAAAAGTCTTTTTCAAAGATTCTATAGATTTCTATATCATATATGGAAAGTATATAATATATGAAACCGAGATAGTTACCTTTCAGAAAGTTCGAATTCGAATGAGAGTGGAAATGCTGATGCTTTATTCTTCGGAAGGTAGGAGAAAAGATAAAACTATAAAACGGATTCTATTTTGTATTAAATTAATAAAAATTCAAGTTTGAAACTCATGGAATTTAACACCCCCTTTCTTTTGGTTAACTCGCAAAAAAATGGAATAGATCGAATCTATTCTATAAGAAATCTCATTCAATTAGATATGGTCTATGGTACATTAAAAAAAAATGGGACACCAAAAGAATTGACTGGTGAGCCGTATGAGGCAGGAAACTCTCAAGTACGGTTCTAAGGGAAGGAGTTTACTCACCTATTCCGACCGCGGAGAACAGGCCATTCAACAGGGAGATTCGGAAATTGCGGAGGCTTGGTTCGAGCAAGCCGCTAAGTATTGGAAACAAGCTATAGCCCTTACCCCTGGTAATTATATTGAAGCGCAGAATTGGTTGAAGATCACAGGGCGTTTCGAATAAGAACATTCTGTTTATTTTATTCGATTTTTTATTGTAATATTCTATTTCGTTTTTGGAATATTATTGGTTCGATTTTGATTTTTTATTTGTTATAATTAATTGTTTGTTGTACTTATCCCATAGAAAACGGATCATTTCTCTAGGAACAACCAATCAAAG